TACCATGCTGTGCTGGATTTCAAGCAGTTTCGCTTTAACCATGCTATTAGCCTACATTATTGGTTCAGAGAGAATCAAAATAGATTTACCAAAAACGCACGAAATGCTATGGTTCTTCCATATGATTTTAAAAATTATTCAGAAGTAATTCGTGGAATTATGCACTTTTTGTTATAAATAAAGTGCAGCTGGTTGAATCCAGCACTTTTTTTTGAAATAAACAACTCGCACACACTCCCTTTCCAAAAAAGATCAATACACCAAGTACTACACTTAGATTTATTGGATTTGTTGCTAAAATATCGGTATTAAATCCGAAACTCCCGGCGGATGACCAGTGACCCAAATAAACGACAGAATCGGTTACGTTTTTCATACGATCTCCCTAAGAATTATAATAAAAAAGTTCTTTTTATATCACTTCGTCCCCCCCCTTTTTATCTTTATTTATTAATTATATAACCAGCGTCAAAAATCTATTATAGGTAGAACTCGATTTGACTTTTCTAATTCCAATTTCCACTATGAACGCGAATTAGATACTAGGACTGATCTTACTTGTAAAATAGTTTGTTGAAACATTTCAGTTCTAGTGGACTAAGAAGGGGCAGGAAAAAGGCGAATTGCTACGCGAACACTCTCAAACTAAGTTCGTTGATTTTTATTATTGTGGTAACGAGTAAGTAATTCTAGGAGTAAAATCTTGGATGGAAAGTCTAGGGGAATAACAAAATACGTATTTTTTCTATTTCTAGGATTAGATTAAACAAAAGGATTTGCAAATAAAAGCGCTAATGCTACAACTAGTCCATAAATTGTTAAAGCTTCCATGAAAGCCAGACTAAGCAATAAAGTCCCTCTTATTTTTCCCTCTGCCTCGGGTTGTCTCGCAATACCTTCTACAGCTTGGCCCGCAGCAGTACCCTGACCAACTCCAGGTCCAATAGAAGCAAGTCCGACGGCTAATCCAGCAGCAATAACAGAAGCAGCAGAAATCAGTGGATTCATTAGAAGTTCCTCACACCAAAATAAAGAAATGGTTAATGATACAAGCAACCAATGAATTAGAACTTAATTCTTATTATTCGCTGGCAACAATTGGTCCGGGCGAAGTAAGTAAGAACTCGGATTTGAATTCCCTCAACTTTACTTCCTACGGTGCTTTGTCCCGAACCATTTTTTGTCTTCTTCCTTCTTTTGCTTGATTTCGTTTCTTATTCAATTCACAGGCATAGATCAAATGGGAAGATTTCTATTTGAATCCCCGTCTAAATTCATAGCAATAAATCAAATTCTATCTATCTTTAGGCCATATAGACCCAATCCATTATACATATACAAGTCCGTCTTGGATAATGTAAACTTACTATTTCTATCATTCCTATCTTAGAGTGAAAGAGTGTCCTAAGGCTTAAAAGCTCTTATTTCGAAATAAAAAACAAGTTAATGATGCCCTTCCATAGATTCTCCTATATAAGCCGCAGCTAAAGTTGCAAAAATAAGAGCTTGAATACCACTTGTAAATAATCCAAGAAACATAACGGGAATAGGAACCACTGAAGGTACTAAAGAAACAAGAACAACAACTACTAATTCATCAGCTAATATATTCCCGAAAAGTCGAAAACTAAGTGATAAAGGTTTTGTGAAATCTTCTAAGATATTAATAGGTAAAAGAATTGGGGTTGGTTGAATATATTTACCAAAATAACCCAATCCCTTTTTGCTAAGACCCGCATAAAAATATGCTATTGACGTGAGTAAAGCTAAAGCAACAGTAGTATTTATATCATTCGTAGGTGCAGCTAACTCCCCTTGCGGTAACTCTATAAGTTTCCAAGGTAAAAGAGCTCCGGACCAATTAGAAACAAAAATAAATAAAAACATAGTTCCAATAAAAGGAACCCAAGGACCGTATTCTTCTCCAATCTGAGTTTTGCTCAAGTCTCGAATGAATTCAAGAATGTATTCGAAAAAATTCTGACTGCTAGTCGGGATAGTTTGTGGATTCCGAATAGCGATAGCGGTTGACCCTAATAAGATAGCAATTACAACCCAAGAAGTGATAAGTACCTGGGCATGTACTTGGAAACCCCCGATTTGCCAATACAAATGTTGGCCTACTTCCACACCGGATATAGCATAGAATGTGTTGATGGAACTCATATTGCCCTCTGACAGAAATAGAACTTGAAAAGGAATTATTTTGATTCAATCAGCGCTTTTTTAAATTTTGTATACCAACAAATCACATAATATACCCATAGATTTTTATCCTTTTCATTCCGGATCCGTATAAGCAATTTTAAAAATCTATGGAGGTCTAAAAGTCATTTTTTATTAATTATTAATCAAGGCTTTTTTATATATCTCGAACGGCCCTCACAAATAGCAAATACTAGTTTGTTAAGAATTAATCGGATCGAAGCTATAGCATCATCATTCGCTGGAATCGAAATATCTGCAAGATGGGGGTCACAATTTGTATCGATTAAACAAATCGTTGGAATTCCCAAAGTGATACATTCTCGAAGAGCCGTGTCTTCTTCTTGCTGATCAAGGATGATTACAATATCAGGTAAACTCGTCATATATTTAATCCCACCCAGATATGTTTGCAAGTGAGATAATTGTCTCTTCAGCATAGCTGCATCTCGTTTCGGAAGACGGTTATTGAGCCCCCCTTCCATTCTTAAGTCCCGAAACTTATGAAGTCGTGTTTCGGTCGTGGACCAATTCGTTAACATACCGCCGAGCCATTTTTTATTAACATAATGACAGCGAGCCTTTATTGCAGCTCGAGCTACTGAATCCGCTGCTTTATTTTTGGTACCAACAATTAAGAATTGTTTTTCCTTACTTGCTGCATTAAAAACTAAATCACAAGCTTCTGATAAAAAACGCGCCGTTGTAGTAAGATTTGTAATATGAATACCCTTACGCTTTGCAGAGATATAAGGTGCCATTTTCGGATTCCACTTTCTAGTACCATGACCAAAATGAACTCCCGCTTCCATCATCTCTTCCAAATTGATGTTCCAATATCTTTTTGTCATTTCTCTCCACACTTACTCTCTTTTTTTATTAAAAAAAAAAAGACGAGGTACCCCGAAAATAAAATAAATAATTGTTCCGATGGAACCTTCACCGAAGATTGACTGTTGATACACGATCCAAGCCAGTAATTCCTTTCTATTTGGATTCTCTTTTCTTTTTTCTTACTTAATTAAAAATTAACAACAAATAACCGGACCAACTCCAGACCAGTTAAAAAGAGTTATAAAGGATGAATCCGACCTTAGGAATCAGTAACTCCCATAAATGATTTTTCTGATGTATCATGGGAACTCTTTGAAATGGGAGAATGAAAGAAATCTCGGTGGTGGACCAAAATATCTTTTATTTTACCCTCAAATAACTTTTTCTTTTTATTCGTCTGTTGCCTTGAATGATGTACTAATTCTTTGAATCCAGTACCCACGGGTATCATACTTCCCAAAACAACGTTCTCTTTCAGGCCCTTCAACCAATCGATACGACCCCGTAGAGCAGCTTTTGCTAAAACTCGAGCGGTTTCTTGAAAACTCGCTTCGGATATGAAACTTTGAGTATTCAGAGATGCTCTTGTTATTCCCAATAAAATAGCTCGGTAAGAGACTGGTTCTTCCAAAGCACGTCCCGTTCGTTCCGCGCGCAACACTCCAATAAGTTCTCCGGGTAAAAAAACATTAGACATTCCGTCTTCTGAAACTAATACTTTTGATGTTATTTGACGTACAATAATTTCTAGATGCCTGTTATGAATCTGCACACCTTGGGATCGATAAACCTTTTGTATCTTGTTAACTAACGAGATACGACTTTGCACTATAGTTAGCTCGACACCAATCAAGAATCCCCAAGGAATTCCAAGAATTCTTGTTATATGTTCGTTCCAACCCTCAACTCTCTTTTCCAGGTTCATCGATATGGAGTCAATCGAACGTACTTCCAAGACCTGTTCTACTTTTGGAAGACCCTGCGTTATATCACCAGATCTTGATTTTTCATATATAAATGTAACAAAAGTATCTCCCGTAGAAAGGATTTCTCCATAATGGCCATGAACAGTTGCCCCTGGCGTGGCCAAATAGGGCTTAGCCGATCTAATTATTATAGAATCCACTTGAACAATCAAAACTTGGCCCAATTTTAGGTGGGGTCTGTTTTTCGCTATACACCCATTTTCACAAATAAACTGACCAAGACTAATTATTGTGGGTCTCTCTTCACAAAAAGTACAATGGATAAAATACCAAGTCAAATGAAATGGATTCAAAATTATTTTACTGCATAGATCGGGATTCGAAACCCCTCCGTTTTCATCCATTAAATAGTAGTTAATTATTTCAAAAGGATCTTTCAAATTGTCAAGTTGAAAATATTTCATTACCGAGATTTGATTATGGGTTAGTAAATGGTAAAAATTAGTAATTTGAAGGGCTGTTCCTATGGGACCCAATGATTTCAATTTGCTAACGGAAACTCTCGGGGGTTCAGCTTCTTTTATTATATTGTTATATTTTTCACTGTTGAATGGCCCTAGTCGAGAACAGTTGGATGATGACAAAATTATCAAAGATTGATATTCTTTTTTTCTATTCAACAGGGTACGAATAGTTACTTGATTTTGGATAGGCGGTTGTTGACTCCTTGCCTTGGAATAAAACGGATTGATATAGGCGTAACCGGCTCCAGTAGTATTATAGATCAACCCTGAACCCGATGAATCGTTCCTTTTTCCAGTATATTCAAGGGGGGAGTTGACTAAGTCGATTCTTATAAAATCTCGCACGAGATCCTTTGTTTTTACTTGAACAAAAGAAGCAGGGGCCTCTCCGACATAAGAACGTTTTTTAGCGTGAGTCCAATTCAACACGAAACAAGTCCGAACTAATTGACTACTTGTTTCCGGGATTCCAAAAATGGCTTTGCCATTTCCATAAAGAATATAATTGACA